ATAGCATTTGCTGCTGCGGTTTGAGCGGCAAATGGTGTCCCCCTTCGTGTACCCTTGAAGCCACACGAACCGGCAGAGGACCAACAAATCACCCGACCCCGTACATCTGTAACAGTCACAACGGTATTGCTGAAACTAGCTTGAACATAAATAACACCCTTTGGTATTTTACGAGGATGCTTACGCGAACCAATACGTCCATTTTTACGTGAACCAATTTTTGGTATAGGTTTTGCCATATTTTATTATTTTAAAAAATATAAGTCCGAAATATATGGATATATCCATTTCCTGTCAAAAACGGATTCTTTACTATTTTCTATCTTAATTTTATTCTATTTCTACTAAGATAGATTTGAAATATCAAGCAATAATATAATAAGTATTATAATACTTAATAACATAGAATAGATTCTAATATAGAATCTATACTATATTTTTGTTTTGATTTAATATTTAAGTGAATTAACTATTAATATAATACGATTTTTTGAATTTCAATATTTATTGATTTGTGCATTCGGTACTTTCTTTAAAAAAGAAAGCCCTTTTTTGTTTTGTGAAAATATTATCCTTGTCTTTGTTTATGTTTTGGATTTGAACAAATTACTCTAATTCGTCCTCGTCTGCGGATCAATCGACATTTTTCACAAATTTTACGAACAGAGGCTCCTATTTTCATATTTCTCATTCCTTAACTTAATGCTGAATCTATTTATTTTATTGGAAGAAAATAGGGTTTCCTTATTACATTTTTTACTTTCTCGGTCATCGTATTGTATCGGTGTATACATATAAAAGAAGAGTACGTCGAATTTTCTTGGAAACATAGCCCAGAATCTTATTTCAATTCTATTCTATTTTTTCTATTAAAGGAACCTGGAATATACCCTCAGAAGTTATTCAGTAATTAAATCTTCATGAATTTTTTTATTTCGATTCTAGTTAAATCCTCTTGACATATTCACTAATGTATTAGGATTAGAAGTAATATTAGAAATTTGTGTTTTCTCTCTCCATTGACAAGAATGAATAGAAGTTTTTTATATAATTCGGATATAAGAATATCCGAAAAATTACCATATATAACATAAAACTTCTCCGCCGATTCTTTCTAATCGAGCCTCTCGATCTGTCATTATACCTCTAGAAGTAGAAAGAATTACAATCCCCATACCTCCTAAAATTCTAGGAATTCGTTGATAGTTAGAATAGATTCGGAGACCTGGTGTACTGATCCGTTTTAAATTTAAAAACGTTTTAGATGATCCTTTCCTATTTCTTCTATATCGTAGAGTTAAAACTAAAAAGTATTTGTTGTTTTCCCGATGTTTTCTGACGTTTTCAACAAAACCCTCTCGTAAAAGTATTTTAACAATGTTTTCGATAATATTAGTAAGTGGTATTTGAACTGTTCTTTTTCTATTCATGTCAGCATTGCGTATCAAGGTTATTATATCAGCGATGGTATCCTTACCCATGATAAATGAAAATGATTGTTGTTCCTTACTTTCAATATAATCAACGTGCTCCCATTTTTTGATTCAATAAAATATCTAATTATTGAATATGAGAATATAATAATACTCTATATATAGAAAATCTTATTATAATCTAATAGGATAATAGGATAATGTACATATATATAGAATATTCTCAAACTAAAAAAAAATAGAATATTAGAAAATGAACTATTATACTAATTCAAAATTCTGAATTCTATTTTTTTATAGAATTCAGAATTTTGAATATCTAAATAATAAATATATATATATATATTTCATTCCTTATTGTTTCTATCTATAATATTATATATATTATTATTATTTTGATTTATTTTTTGAAATATTAATTAAATTAATCATTTAATAATTAAATGATATACCTATATCATGATCTCGTATTATAATACCTCGGGTGCTAATGAAACTATTTTAGTAAAATTTAACTTTCTCAATTCTCGAGGTATTGCGCAAAAAATTCGAGTTCCTTTTGGATTTCCTTCTTTATCAATTACAACCGCAGCATTATCATCATACTTTATTATCATACCATTACTACGTTTGAGTTCTTTACAAGTACGTACAATTACAGCTCTGATCACTTGAGATCTTTCTAAAGCCGTATTTGGTACTGCTTTTTTGATTACAGCAACAACAATGTCACCAATATAAGCATACCGTCGATTACTAGCTCCTATGATTCGAATACACATCAATTCGCGAGCTCCACTATTATCGGCTACATTTAAATAGGTTTGAGGTTGAATCATATCATTTTTTTTTTATATTTCAGTCAAAAAGTTGAAGTAAAAAAAATATTCTGTGTTCAAAAAAAAAAAGAAACCCACAATTGCAATTTTTTTTCATACTAAAGACCTCTTTCCTTCGAATGATTATTCTGAAAGAATGAATTGAGTTCGTATAGGCATTTTCGATGCTGCTATTGAAATAGCTTTTCGAGCTATAGTTTCTGAGACCCCACTCATTTCATAAAGTATTTTGCCGGGTTTAACGACAGCTACCCAATATTCGGGAGATCCCTTTCCCGAACCCATACGCGTTTCGGTAGGTCTTACTGTAACAGGTTTGTCTGGAAATAGGCGTACCCATATTTTTCCACCCCGACGGACATTTCGTGACATTGCCCGGCGCCCTGCTTCTATTTGTCTAGATGTGATCCAAGCGGGTTCAAGTGCCTGAAGAGCATATTTTCCGAAGCAAATACGATTACCTCGATAGGCTCTTCCTTTCATTCTTCCTCGATGTTGTTTACGGAATCTGGTTCTTTTAGGGTTATAGTTGATGGTTGTTTCTCAATTCCATCTCTATTACAGAACCGTACATGAGATTTTCACCTCATACGGCTCCTCACGAATGAATCGATTCCAAAATATTTAACCGATAAAAAAATATACAATAACATACATCCATTAGAAATTTGTATATCTTGATTTGATATATATTGTTTTGGTATAAGATTATAACGAATTTGTATTTGTCTTTTTTTATTATCATATTGGATTGGAAACAATTTTGAAATAAAAAAAATTATCGCGGGCGGATATTTACTCTTTCATTATCAATTTCAGATGTAATGTAGGGTTAGTCCACAATTCCTCAAAAAACAATGAATGGTTCTTAGTTTCTTCCGCCATCCCGCCTAATGAATTTTTAAGATTTGTTTTTTTTACTTTTTTTTATAAAAAAAAATTATCTTAGGTATTCACAGGTTCCGTCGTTCCCATCGCTTTTCGATTTATGGTTAGGTCTAAATTCTACAATGGAGCCTCTTTAATATTAATAAAATTTTATTATTTATTTTATTCTTTTTTGTTGAATCAACCTTCTCAGTTTTATTGATTCGCGGCTCTGGATTCGTTTATTCTAGGAATATATTTCATCCATTATGGATTAATTTTTAATATGGATGCTTTTTTACACTACCTTTTATGAGATGACCCATAGACCCTTACATATTAGAATTCTATATCATTGATATCTTTTCTTTCTTTCTTTCACCTCTTCGTTTATCTGTATATTCTTATTGCTTTACAACTCATAATCAGATTCTTTTTTATTTCTGTTTTCAGTTGCTATAATTATATAACCACATATATCTTTAATTTAGATTTTTTATTTTAACGGGTTCTTTATATCCAGATAATGCGAAGCGATGAGTAGGTTATTAGTTCTTTAGTTCTTTATTAAAAAATTCTACGAATTTTTGTTTTAATTGAACCACTCGAAAAAAACCAACGAGTCGCACACTAAGCATAGCAATTCCTTCCTTATAAAATAATTATTAAAATTTTTTATTGAATCTTATAAAATTTGTCATTTATTCTTTCTTTTGGAATAATAATATATTAAGAATTCCTCATTTTTTGTTTTATCCAAAGATGGGAGCTTAAAGATACCGAAAAGTTTTTTATTCTTTGTTTAGAAATATCCAAACTTTGATCCCCAATACCCCATAAATAGTTCGAACTGGATAGGAACAATAATCAATTTTAGCTCGAATGGTTTGTAGAGGAACCCTACCTTCTCTGATCCATTCGACACGTGCAATTTCTTTTCCGTCGATACGTCCCGCAATTTGTACTTGAACTCCTTTTGTACCCGCCTGTTCAGCTAATTCTATAGCTTTTTTGATTGCTTTACGAAATGAGATTCTATTCTTTAATTGTCCGGCTATAAATTCTGCAAGAATATTAGGGTCTCTATAAGCATTTGGAATTCTTGTAATTGCAATGTTGAGTTTTCGGTTCACACAATTCAGTTTTTTTTGCACATTTATCTGTAATTCTTCGATTCTTCGAGGCTTACCCTCGATTAATAACTTGGGAACTGCCATATAGATTATGACTTGAATCAGATCGATTGTTTTTTTAATCTTTATCCGTCCAATTCCCTCGACACCAGAGGATATTCTTATCGTTTTTTGTATATAATTCTTGATACAATCTCGTATTATTTTATCTTCTTTTAGATTCTCGGAATAATTTGTTGGTTGTGCAAACCAAATAGAATCATGACTTTGAGTTGTACCAAGTCTGAAACCAAGCGGATGTATTTTTTGTCCCATAATTCCTCACTACATATAAAATGATACGACTTATTTGTCTACTTTTTTATCTTTTTGTTATATATCTTTATGACTCATTGACTTAGTTCGTTGAAATTTAGATTGTGACTAGCATTTGCTGCTGCAAAATAAACCAATTCAAAAAAATGTTAACGACGAGATCTATTATCATTTTTCGCATATCCTAGGACGTTTCGAGTCGGTGAAAACTCTCCCAATTTATGGCCTACCATACGATCTGTTATATAAATAGGTAAATGCTCTTTTCCATTATGGATAGCAATGGTATGCCCAATCATTGTAGGTATAATGGTAGATGCTCTGGACCAAGTTCTTATTATTTCTTTTTCTCCTTTTGTGTTAAGCTTATTAATTTTTCTTAATAAATGATTCGCTACAAAAGGATTTTTTTT